AATCACACTTTTACCACTAAACTATACCCGCTACAATTTCATTATTGTATATTAATGAGCTATTTGTCGAACAAAGGAGTGATACATATAAAGATAGCATCCATCAGAATGATGAAAATTGGAATCTTTACACAGACTCCGTCTTGACAGGGACTTGATAAAATCCTAAATATATGAATATAAAAAAGTTTAGTTAACTATAATAAGTTATACTTTTCGTTTCATGGTAAGTTGTTACTGACACTTCCGACTTGAAGAAGATATTTAAGTTGGACATAAAATAAAAAATAATTCTACAAGAATCCGGAACTCCACCTTTATTTTATTTTACAATTTATTTTTGGAGTGCTAGATCTTATGAATTTTTGTCAATTAGATGGATCTTAAGTCTTCAAATCAAACAAAGTTTGTTACTGGAACAAAAAGTTTGTTACTTGAACAAGTAAAGTAAGTTAAGTCTAAGTCATAATAAGTCATAAATGAATTAAATGTAAAATATAATTAAATATAATATAAATATTATATTAAATTAATATAAATATTTAATATAATATAAATATTAAAAAATTAAATGAAATATAAATAAAAAAAATATAAATATATATTTGTATTTGTCTTGTAATTGTAATATTATATAATTATACTTGTAATTTTCATATTATATAATTATAATATATAATAAATATTATATATATATATATTAATATAAATATAAATATTATGGGATATGGGTAAGGCGAATTTTTATCAATCAATTGTTATGGTTATGTTATTTTAAGTGTCACATAAACATAAAAAATCCCAATTAAAAATTAGGAGAGATGGCTGAGTGGACTAAAGCGGCGGATTGCTAATCCGTTGTACGAGTTTTTCGTACCGAGGGTTCGAATCCCTCTCTCTCCGCTTTCGCTTTCTCTGGTCACTTGATATTTTTCGAATTCAAAAATATCAATCCTTTGTTTTATTTTATCATAGTTAAATGTATGGAATACATAAAAAAATATTCATAAAAAGCAAGGAAAAATGATAAAAATCTCTTAGTTTTTTATTCCTCACGCCCAGGATTACGTCCTGGATCATTAGATAAGAATCCGAAGATGAAGAGAGAAACAAAGAATATCACTACTGTGTAAACGAAAAGTTTGAGAGTAAGCATTACACAATCTCCAAGATAAGATCATTTTTTGGTAAAAAAAGGAAATAGATTATCCATTTGAGTTTTGTAACACATGTACTATTTTGACATGACACCAAAATATGAAAAAATAAAGAACCAATTTTCTTAATTAAGTGTTTTTTTTTTTTTTTTTCTAAAAAAAGAATGCATTTTGATTTCAAATTCATGAATTTATTTGTAATTAAGATTCTGATTTTTTCGTCATCAAAATGGTTATTGTAAAATTAACAATTAGGTATTGTGAAAAAACCTAATCTAATAAAGTACTTGCTCATTGGAAGGGCGGACGGAAGGTCAAAATGGACTAATCTAAATTTATCGCTGCCTTTACCCAATATACAAGAATTTCCATTTTTTAATGGAGGATTTGTATTTGTAATGTAAGACTCATATGATCTTACCAAGAATTGTTAGAATTTTTTTATCGAAAAAATCATGAATATTTTTAGTAGAGTATTAAGAACTTACTTCATCGAAAACTTACAGCAGCTTGCCAAACAAAGGCTAAAAGAAAGAAAAGTACGGGTATGACGGGCATAATGTCTACGATTGGATTGAAAAGAGCATAAGCCTCAGGCAATTTCCCGAAGAAAAAACTACTCGAGGAAAGGGCAGAATTAAGACAAATACAGATTAAACTCAAAAAAATATTAAGCATAACAAATAAACATTTCTTTTTGTAGATAATTTAATTTTTATTGAATTATTGATATAGGGGAAAATGAAGAAAGAAGGTAGGTCAAAAATCCTTCTTTTTCTTTGATTTGAACTCCCCCAAAAAAATTCAAATACAAAATCCTCACATTTTCAAATGAGAATACAAGGAATTCTACTTTCATACAATATCTTAATTGAATTATATGTAATGATCAATGCATTTTTTATTCTCTATCTACATGTATCAAATACCAGCAAGAATAGCAAGATATCCTATCCCATATGTATTTATTTTATTTATTTTTATTTTTATTGTCATATTGTCTGGAATTGACGAATGCCCCACAACGGTAATAATGTTTATTGGTGTCAAATAGAAATCTAAATGGGGCGTGGCCAAGCGGTAAGGCAACGGGTTTTGGTCCCGTTACTCGGAGGTTCGAATCCTTCCGTCCCAGATCAATTCTTCAGAATCTAAATGCAAAAAATCTCTCCATTCATTAAGGCCTAAAGTAAGTGAATCGGGTATTCCACAGTCTATGTAGAGACTAAACGAAAGAATAGAGGTTTTTGGAGATAATTCTATTACATTACTGGTTTTAAATTAAAGCCCCTAAAACTAACTAGGATGGAGTAAAATTCAAATGGAACATCAAACATATTTTGACGCATTTACTTTTGTATCCGGTTTGTATCCGGTTCAAATGAAAAATTGTAAGTTAATATAGCGATTCGGATGAGGAAATTCCTATATTCTATTCAATTTACTTAATAAAATGGATTGATGAAAAAACGTGAAGTAAAGCCAAATTTGCAAAAAATGACCGAGTTCTATGCCCATATGTATTATGTATTGTTTGTGTTCTATTTCCGTAGTCAACAAAGTCTTTTGGTTTAAAAATTCTGTCATTCTTTAATTAAATAAATATACATAATTACCTATACCTTTGGTAACAAATGTTCATTGTATATGATGGATGAATATGAAAAGATCATACTCCTCTGGTTCTGATTTATTTTTTTTTTATCTGAATAAAATAAAATAACGATCTAAATCTTACCTTATATGAGATATTTTCCATTCCATACCCATGAAAATAAAAAAAAAAACACATTGGTTTCTCAAAATTTCGGGTTCCAATTTAACCATTGATGATTCAGTTGGACATAGTAGAATTCTCGTATCTATCTTTACTTTAATGAATGAGATATCCACTCAAAATTATTAGCTACTTGTTTATGATTGTGAGTACTGCTTGATTGAAGAAGAAATGGAATTCAGTAATTATTGGAAAACATATTTACAGTCATGGTGTTGAAGTACAAGATAAAATGATTGAATTTAATTAAACTAAATTCAATCATTTTTATCGATTTTTTATGAATCCTTGGTACTCGAAGAAATGGAAGTATGAGAAATCCATTTTTTTAAGAAAATAGACTTCTGATCCTTCTGGTTCATTGGAATTTTAGGCATTGGTATAGTTATTGTTTTTTGGTTAATAAATATTTTATTTGATTAATAAATGATTTAGTTCCTGATTGGAATGGAAATTTAAGGTAATGAAAGATGAAAGACCCATTTTTTAGGTCTAAAATGGATTTTTTTTTGAGAAAAAATGGGATCCTTTTTCATAACTGATCGTTCAGAACAATCTGTTGGTTGAATATGTAAATAGGTCTAACAAGTGATTTCCTCATTTTTTTTTTGTAAATATAAATGGGTTTACTTCATAGGCTAGAATATGGGAGTTAATTTGGATTCTTTTCTTGCTGAGACTTTCAGGATCAGGATAAAAACTTTTTATCCATAAATAAAAGGAAAATGGATAAAAAAAAGTATGTCCTAAAATATACCGATTGAGCCAATGACTATTCATGATTCCATATTGAATCAATTTCATCCCGGTTCGGAATTAAAGGAATGTTATGGTAAAACTTCGTTTGAAACGATGTGGTAGAAAGCAACGTGCGACTTGAAGGACGTGATCACTTGTGTGGATTCTGATATCCACCATTTTCTATAGAAATGAGGATGCTCTTGGCTCGACATGGTTTGTTCTGTTCTACTAGGAACCCCATTTTTGTTGGGTTGTAAGTAATAAGTAAATAGTACACGATAAAGCTCGAGTAGAAAGTAATGATTTGATTCATTTATCATATCGGGGGAAAGAATCTAGGGTTAATGCCAATCAATAAGCTGGACCAACTTTGTAAATATATCTTCAATTTAGAAATCGAAAGATTCAAATTCTAACAATTTGGAATCAAAAAGTCAAACTTGTTGGAATTGGTGAAACTATTTCGATCAAAAGTGTATTACAAGGGAATCGATCGTTCATATAATTTTTCCCTAGAAAGAAAGGGTATGTTGCTGCCGTTTTGAAAGGAGTAAGATCACCGAAGTAATGTCTAAACCTAACGATTCAACAAAGCAAAGATTAAGGATTCCGGAACAAGGAAACACTATTTTCAACTGTCTCAACAATTGTATCAAAATAAGGAATTAGAATAAGTAATAAAATTCAAATAGATTTGAGATGAGACAAACAAAAAAGGTTACAGACGACTCAATTAATTCTAAGGATTTCTATTCGAATTCTTTCAGAGCTACCCAACTTGAGTTATGAGTACAAATGAATGAAGTTTTGTTTTTTCTTTATGGAAAAAATACAAAAATTCCAAGTCTAATTTATGACTTTATTTATGGTTATGGATCAGTTTGCCATTATACCATTATGACTGTCACTATTGATATATAATTTATTATTATATAATAATAAATTATATAATAATAAATAAAATAAATAAATTCAAATTGAAATTTTATTATTAATATTAGAATGAAAATCATTCTTTCTTGAGCTTGAGCCGTACGAGGGGAAAACCTCTTATACGTTTCTGGGGGGGGGCTTTGCTTATCTATCCCAATGAGCCATCTATCAAATCGTTGCAATTGATGTTCGATCCCGAAGAGAAGGAAGAGATCTTCGGAGAGTGGGTTTTTATGATCCGATAAAGAATCAAACTTATTCAAATGTTCCGGCTATTCTATATTTTCTTGAAAAAGGAGCTCAACCCACAAGAACTGTTCATGATATTTTTAAGAAGGCCGAACTAATTGTCTAAAGAACTTTAAATTAATCAAAATATTTTTGAAATAAAAAATGGTAGTGCCTAGTATCTACTATATAGTATTCAGCATTTGCCCTTTTATTTCTCTATTCATACCCATGTTTTGTTGTTTTGGGAATTTACCAACCAAAACAAGTTAATCTTGCTTATTGTACTTCTATTGATTGAATAAACTCAAGATTTTCTCCACTTCTTCCTTATTTTTTTCTCCACATTTCTTTTTATGTCGTGCCAATTCAACACAAGTCTTTATGTGATTTATTTAATTAATTTGTTTTCTTCAACATGCAATTCATATTGACAATGGTGTATTGAACAAATATAATTCGATCGTAAATAAATGGATCCGTTTATCCCCATCCATATTTATACTGGTTATATTGGTTGTTTACTTCAATTATTAATGAATGAAAAGCAAATTTTTTTTTGAATTGATAAAAAAAAAATGAAATATAAATATATATAAGGGTCTGTCAATACATTACATTGCTTTTTATATGGAAATCTGTTGTATTTTAATCGGATCTGCCCTGGTTTTTAAAACTTTTTTGATTGATCATCAATTCTTTATTTTCAAATTGAAATGAAAAATATATTATATTTTGATTTTGATCGTATCTACTCTTCACATATTATATTCAATATTAGATGTATTTATCTGGGTTGCTAACTCAACGGTAGAGTACTCGGCTTTTAAGTGCGGCTATGATCTTTTACACATTTGGATGAAGCAACGAATTCGTCCAGACTATTGGTAGAGTCTATAAGACCACGACTGATCCTGAAAGGTAATGAATGGAAAAAATAGCATGTCGTATTGTATTAATTAGTAATGTAGAACTCATAGAGCATCCTTACGGGATCGGTACAAAAAAACCCTTTGATTTTAGGAAGGGAACAAAATGAATTCGCATTTACCGTTTGGTCGAGTGAATAAATGGATAGAGTCTTATGGCTCAAATTCTAGGCAAAGAAAAGCGACGAGCTTCTGTTCTTAATTTGAATGGTTACCCGATCTAATCTAATTAGACGTTAAAAATAGATTAGTGCCTGATACGGAAAAGGGTTCCCCTGTGAGTGGATTATCAATTACTTTTTTTAATTTAATAAATCCTAACTATTCTCCATTATAGATAGGGTAGAGTGGGATAAATGTGTAAAAGAAAGAGCATACTGATAAATAAAATGGATTCCAAAATCAAAAGAGCGATTGGGTTGCAAAAATAAAGGATTTTTAACCTTTTCTTTTTCTTGTTATGTTAACAAACATAAACCAATTGGATCTGGAAAGATGGGAAGAAAATCTGGCAATTGGACTCTCTGTTTTAAGGGTAACTTTTTCTTACTGTATACATACTTTATATACATATTTGTTCTAGCCATATCGCACTATGTATCATTTGATGACCAAAGAAAAGTTTCCTGCCTCTGGTTCAAGTATAATTAAAAATGGAAGAATTCAAAGGATATTTAGAAATAGAAAAAAGTAGATCTAAACAACAACACTTCCTATATCCGCTTCTCTTTCAAGAGTATATTTACGCACTTGTTCATGATCATGGTTTAAATGTAAATGGATCAATATCCATTTTTTATGAACCCACGGAAATTTCAGGTTATGACAATAAATCTAGCTCATTACTTGTGAAACGTTTAATTACTCGAATGTACCAACAGAATTATTTGATCAATTCTGTTAATGATTCTAATCAAAATAGATTCGTTGGGCACAACCAGAATTTTTATTCTCAAATGATATCAGAGGGTTTTGCTTTCATTGTGGAAATTCCTTTCTCACTGCGATTACTATCCTCCCTCGAAGAAAAAAAAGAAATACCAAAATCTCAGAATTTACGATCCATTCATTCAATATTTCCATTTTTAGAGGATAAATTATCACATTTAAATTATGTATCAGATATACTAATACCCTATCCCGTCCATCTAGAAATCCTGGTTCAAATTCTACAATGCTGGATACAAGATGTTCCCTCTTTACATTTATTACAATTCTTTTTTCATGAATATCATAATTGGAATAATCTCATTACTCCAAGGAAATCTAGTTATGGTTTTTCAAAAGAGAATCCAAGACTATTTCGGTTTCTATATAATTCTTATGTAGTTGAATGCGAATCTTTATTAGTTTTTCTCCGTAAACAATCCTCTTATTTACGATCAACATCTTCTGGAACTTTTCTTGAGCGAACACATTTCTATGAAAAAATAGAACATCTTGTAGTAGTTTGTTGTAATGATTTTCAGAAAACCCTGTGGTTGTTCAAGGATCCTTTCATGCATTATGTTAGATATCAAGGAAAATCCATTCTAGCTTCAAAAGGGCCTCATCTTTTGATGAATAAATGGAAATTTTACTTTGTCAATTTTTGGCAATGTCATTTTCACTTTTGGTTTCAACCCTGTAGGATCCACATAAACCAATTCTCCCATTTTTCTTTCTATTTTCTGGGTTATCTTTCAAGTGTATTAATAAATCCTTCAGTAGTAAAGAGTCAAATGCTAGAGAATTC